TTCCGGAATTCCTATACAATATTTCTATTTGTTACGCAATTTTTCTCTTATGCGAGCCCGCTTAGCTCAGAGGTTAGAGCATCGCATTTGTAATGCGATGGTCATCGGTTCGACTCCGATAGCCGGCTTTTTCTCTATCTATTTTTCCGAGATTGATAATCTCTCCTTTTCTTCAAATAAAATGCTGGATTGGCGATCTATTATGTCGTGGTAACTTGCAACTATTAATAAAAATAGATTAGAGCAATTAGATCTCTACAGAACAAATCATCAAACGGAGCCTCAACTTCCTATATATATATATATATATATACAAAAAATCTAGATGTTGATACAATTCATTTTTTTTGTAGTACTTCATCAGTCGATTTTGCTTTGTTTATCCTTTAGTTCAGTTTAAATTTAGATTTATTGTGTAAAATGAAATTTCAATAAAATAAAAAAAGGAGTCTTTATGTCTCGTTACCGAGGACCTCGTTTTAAAAAAATACGCCGTCTGGGAGCTTTACCAGGACTAACTAGTAAAAGACCTAGATCCGGAAGTGATCTTAAAAACCAACTGCGTTCTGGGAAAAAATCACAATATCGTATTCGTTTAGAAGAAAAACAGAAATTGCGTTTTCATTATGGTCTGACAGAGCGACAATTACTTAGATATGTACATATTGCTGGAAAAGCCAAAGGGTCAACGGGTCAGGTTTTACTACAACTACTTGAAATGCGTTTGGATAACATCCTCTTTCGATTGGGTATGGCTTCAACCATCCCCGGAGCCAGGCAATTGGTTAACCATAGACATATTTTAGTTAATGGTCGTATAGTGGATATACCAAGTTATCGTTGCAAACCCCGAGATATTATTACTGCGAAGGATAACCAAAGATCAAAAGGTCTGATTCAAAATTATATTGCTTCATCCGCCCATGAGGAATTGCCAAAACATTTGACTATTGACTCATTCCAATATAAAGGATTAGTAAATCAAATAATAGATAGTAAATGGATCGGTTTGCAAATAAATGAGTTGTTAGTCGTAGAATATTATTCTCGTCAGACTTGAACCTAACAAAATTAAGAAAGAAAGGTTCATAGAATTTTGTCCCCTTTTCGCCGAACTAAATAGATCTAAGGGCCTTAATCCATCCGCATTTTTTCACCTATCACAAATGGATCAACAGTAGGATTTTTTTTTCTTTTTTGCTCTTTCCTATTTTATAACCACAATAATTAGGAATAGAGAATTTCTATCAAATAAGGGTCTTATTGCTGGAATAATGGTTTCAATTGTTATTTGATTTTGATACATTGTGGTCGATAACATTGGTGAATTAACAGAAACGGAAAGAGAGGGATTCGAACCCTCGGTAAACAAAAGCCTACATAGCAGTTCCAATGCTACGCCTTGAACCACTCGGCCATCTCTCCTACATAATCTTATTATTGACCAGAAACTGAGTGAATAGCGAGTTATTCATATTACTGCAGTACAGGTACGACCGATCACTAGTTCCATAGGAAGAATTCCTTTCCCATTTAATATTTCTCAACAAAAACTTCTCTCATTCATCAGCTACCCCGCGGATCTATTCCAAATTTATGAATCGTCCCATGGATTTTGATATTTCGATTGTATGGCGTGGTGTATACACGTTATGCAAACAGAAGGTATGGTTACTCTACTCTATTTTTTCATGGAATGATTATTCCATTCTTTTTTCTCTTTGGATCATAACCAAATCAAAACTTCTCGAGTTATCAGAATCTGTAGTAAAAAAAGTCCTTGGTTATTTAACTTAGATGAAATAGTAATAGTTCCGCTCATTGGTATACTACAAAAATGGGAATGAAATCAATCTGATTCCAATATCTCATATCTTTCCCAAACAAAAGGGGACAATTTAAGCGGAAAGCCCATATCTATTTAATATCTATTTATTAGAATAAAATTAGTCCGTTTTTATGTTATTTCGTACTGTATAATTCCTTTGCTTTGTTTGTGGGATCATTTTCCCCGAGGGGTAATGAAAAGAATTCTAGAATGGATTGCTAATTATGCCTAGATCTCATATAAATGGAAATTTTATTGATAAGACCTCTTCAATTGTAGCCAATATCTTATTACGAATAATTCCGACAACTTCAGGAGAAAAAAAGGCATTTACCTATTACAGAGATGGTGCGATTTGATTCTTTTTTCTTGTTTTTTTTTTTTAGCCCTCACCTCAGTCTTACGAGAAAGAGACGCGGTTCGGTATAGAAAGAACGAAATTCTTGAAATAAACCTACGCTCGGTGAAGGTGAAGTTTGGAGATAGAACAATTCCTTCTATCGTGTATCCTCGATTGATGCAGCCTCAGATGTTTCAATTGTTGATTTGAGTATTGAGCGAAAGGTTACACCTATGGGTTCTGTATTGCGGGTCAATCCTACACTACATTAGTACCAATAGACGGCATAAGGGAAAAAGCACTACACCTAGGAATCAACAACACAAAAACTT